ATGGCACGAAATCCTTTTCATTTAGTTGAGTTTAGACCGTGACCCCTAACAGGGTCTATAGGAGCTTTATTTTTAACTTCTGGCTTAGCCGGATGATTTCATGGGTATGGTTACGTAACTGTAGTTTTAGGTTTATTTCTTATTGTCATAACAATAATTCAATGGTGGCGAGATGTAATTCGAGAAGCTACTTTTCAAGGTTTTCATACAATTCAAGTATCTAAGGGACTTCGATGAGGTATAATTTTGTTTATTGTTTCTGAAGTGTGTTTCTTTTTTGCTTTTTTTTGGGCTTATTTTCATAGTAGTTTAGCACCTAGTCCGGAATTAGGGTCATGCTGACCTCCTGCTGGAATTACACCTTTAAATCCCTTTGAAGTTCCTTTACTAAACACAGGTGTTCTTCTTGCTTCTGGTGTAACAGTAACTTGAGCTCATCATAGTTTGATGGAAGGTGATAATTCAAGAGGATTGCAAGCTTTAGTTGCAACTGTAATTTTAGGTGTTTATTTCACTTTTCTTCAAGGTGGGGAGTATTATGAGGCTTCTTTTACTATTGCAGATGGTGCATATGGTTCAAGTTTTTTTGTAGCCACAGGCTTTCATGGCCTTCATGTGCTTATTGGCAGAACCTTCTTGTTAGTTTGTCTTGTTCGTGCTTGACTTCAACATTTTTCTACGGGTCATCACTTTGGTTTTGAGGCAGCTGCATGATATTGACATTTTGTGGATGTAGTTTGACTATTTTTGTATCTATCCATTTATTGATGAGGATGTTAAAGTTATAAGATTTCCTTTCTTAGATGACTGAGTGATAAGTGCTAGATTTTTAATCTAGAAACGGCAAAATTTGCCTCTAAGAGCCAGCTATAAGACTTGATACTTTAATATAAAAGATCTGATTTGCATTCAGGCAATAAGTTTTTAAACTTTCAGGTCAGTATAAAAAGTGAGAAATTTGCATTCGGTTTCGGCCCGTATTTTGGAGGTGAAAGTCCTTCTTTATATTATTTAAATAAATGAAAGCCAAAATAGAGGCGCCTAGCTGTTAATTAGGAGAATGTAATTGTAAGCTACTCATTTAATAGTATTTAAGTAGGTAGTGCTACGCCGGATGAACGGAAATCATTGATGTTGATTAATATGGGATTTTATATTATCTTTAGTACTAAAGATGTTAAGAAGATTTTTAAGAAGAATTATTGCGTTAGTTCTATCCATTATTGTAATAGGATTAGGATGGGTATTAGCAAAACGGGCCATTAGAGATCGAGAAAAAAGATCTCCTTTTGAGTGCGGATTTGATCCAATTAAATCGGCACGTTTACCTTTTTCTCTTCGCTTTTTTTTATTAGCTATTATTTTTTTGATTTTTGACGTAGAAATTGTCCTTTTATTTCCTATTTTGGCAAGAATAGTTACAAGTCTTTCTCTTGCCTTAGTATTTGGCACTTTTATTTTTTTGGTTATTCTTATTTTAGGCCTCTTTCATGAATGAAATGAAGGATCCTTAGACTGGGCTCAATAAAGAAAAAACTTGGAGTAAAACAGGGCTGCTAACTTTGTTTTGGGTAATTCGATTTTGTCCTTTTTCTTATGTTTTCAAGACTTCCTTTTGGGTATATATTTTTGTCAGTGATAGGGATTGGAACCTTACTTTCTATTTCATCTATTCACTGACTAAGTATTTGAGCCGGATTAGAAATTAATTTAATTGGCTTTTTACCATTATTAATTTACCAGAAAAGTGTTTCAGAAAGACAGTCGGCTGTAAAATATTTTATTATTCAAGCATTAGGTTCTAGTTTCTTAATTTTTGGAAGTTTAATAGTATTTAATATATCTTTTACTTGGGATATATGTACTAAAATGGGTAATCCTGGTATATTAGGATTTATAATATTAATCAGGGGATTATGTATTAAACTAGGTTTATTTCCATTTCATTATTGATTACCTAGAGTGATAGCCGGATTGCCTTGAATTTCTTGTTTACTTTTAGCAACATGACAAAAATTTGCTCCCTTATTTTTAATTCTTTGTCTTTTGGAATTAAACCAATCATACACAGTAGCTTTTATTCTTTGTTTAATTAGAGCAGGATCAACTTTAATTGGGGGATTAGGAGGTATAAATCAAACTCAGATTCGTGCTTTATTAGCGTATTCATCTATTGCTCATCTTGGCTGAATAACTTTTGCTTCTCTCCATAGAGAGTGAACAATAAAAATATATTTAATGATTTATGTTTTAATTAGAATTTCATTATTTATTAGTTTGTGGTATAGTGATTCTGGAAGAATAAAAAATATTAATAATCTAAAAAATTCGTGTTTTATGCAGCTGAGAGTTATACTCTTATTACTATCATTAGGGGGTCTTCCTCCATTATTAGGTTTTATTTCTAAATGATTGGTTATTGTAATTAGTACTGGAGGACCATGAACTCCGACAATTTTTGTACTTATTTTAGGTTCTTTAATAAGATTATTTTATTATTTAAGTTTATTTTTTTCTGTGTTTTTAAGGAGACTAAAGAAACATGGATTAAGAAAATTAGATGTAAATAATGGGGTTATAATTAGAATTAATACTTTAAATATTATAGGCGGAATTTTAATTTTAATAACTGGCTTGCTTAGTTCCTTATAGAGTATAATTGTATGCGTTGATTATTTTCTACGAATCATAAAGATATTGGAACGTTATATATTTTGTTTGGGATATGATCGGGATTAGTTGGTACTGCCTTAAGACTTCTTATTCGTGCCGAATTAGGACAACCGGGGGCATTACTAGGTGATGACCAATTATATAATGTAATTGTAACAGCTCATGCCTTTGTTATAATTTTCTTTTTAGTTATACCTATAATAATTGGAGGATTTGGAAATTGATTAGTTCCTCTTATATTAGGAGCTCCTGATATAGCTTTCCCCCGATTAAATAATATAAGATTTTGGCTTCTTCCTCCTGCTTTATTATTACTTCTTTCATCTGCTGCAGTTGAAAGGGGTGCTGGAACAGGATGAACTGTATATCCTCCATTAGCGGGAAATCTTGCGCATGCAGGAGGTTCTGTAGACTTAGCTATTTTTTCTTTACACCTAGCGGGTGTTTCTTCTATTTTAGGGGCGGTAAATTTTATTACAACTATTATTAATATACGATGACGGGGAATACAATTTGAACGGCTTCCTCTTTTTGTGTGATCTGTAAAAATTACAGCTATTTTATTGCTTCTATCTCTTCCGGTTTTAGCTGGGGCTATTACTATATTATTAACTGATCGAAATTTTAATACAGCCTTTTTTGACCCAGCAGGAGGTGGAGATCCAATTTTATATCAACATTTATTTTGATTTTTTGGTCATCCAGAAGTCTATATTTTAATTTTGCCTGGATTTGGTATAATTTCACACATCGTAAGTCATTATTCTGCTAAAAAAGAAACATTTGGTACTTTAGGGATGATTTATGCTATATTAGCTATTGGTGTTTTGGGTTTCATTGTCTGAGCTCACCATATATTTACAGTTGGAATAGACGTTGATACACGAGCATATTTTACGGCTGCTACAATAATTATTGCTGTACCTACTGGGATTAAAGTGTTTAGTTGACTTGCTACAATTCACGGGGCTAAAATTAAATATGAAACTCCAATATTATGAGCTTTAGGTTTTATTTTTTTATTTACAGTAGGAGGTTTAACCGGAATTGTATTATCTAATTCATCTTTAGATATCATGTTGCATGACACCTATTATGTAGTAGCTCATTTCCATTATGTTCTCTCTATAGGAGCAGTCTTTGCTTTATTTGGTGCATTTAATTATTGGTTTCCTTTATTAAGGGGTGTGACACTTCATAGCCGATGAACAAAGGCACATTTTTACATTATATTTATTGGAGTAAACGTTACTTTTTTCCCCCAACATTTTTTAGGCCTAAGTGGAATACCTCGTCGATATTCAGATTATCCTGATTGCTACACAAAATGAAATGTTGTTTCTTCTATTGGTTCAATAATTTCGTTTGTGGCTGTCTTGTATTTTATAGTAATTGTCTGAGAAGCTCTAGTTTCCCAGCGAAGTGTTATTTGAAGTACTCATTTAAGAACAGCTTTAGAATGGGATAATATTTTGCCTGCTGATTTTCATAATGCCCCCGAAACTGGAGCACTAGTAGCTAATTAGAATCTTTGTAATATTTTTTAGGATATGGGTCTATGAGGACAATTAGGATTTCAGGACGCAGCTTCGCCTTTAATAGAAGAACTTATTTTTTTTCATGATCATGCAATAATAATCTTAGTGATAATTATTAGTTTGGTTGGTTATGCTGCTGTATCTTTAATAGTAAATAAGTATACATGTCGTTCATTAGTTGAAGGACAAGAAATTGAAACTATTTGAACAATTCTTCCAGCTGTAATTTTAGTTTTTTTAGCATTACCTTCATTACGTTTATTATATCTATTAGACGAAATTGGGAATTGTAGTTTAACTGTAAAAAGAATCGGGCATCAATGGTATTGAAGTTATGAATATTCAGATTTTTCAAATATTGAATTTGATTCATATATAATTCCAACTAATGAGCTAGAACCTGGAGATTTTCGATTACTTGAAGTAGACCATCGAGTGGTTTTACCGACTCAAACTGATGTTCGTGTATTAGTTACTTCAGCAGATGTTATTCACTCTTGAACAGTGCCTTCATTAGGAGTTAAAGTTGATGCAATTCCTGGTCGACTAAATCAATTAGGATTTTTTATTAAATATCCTGGTGTATTTTATGGACAATGTTCAGAAATTTGTGGAGCAAATCATTCTTTCATACCTATTGTAGTAGAGGCCGTTCCATTAAAAGCTTTCATGGAATGAATTATTAATGTTTCTGATTAAAAAAGTTAGTTAAACAATAATATAAGGTTGTCAGCCTTACGTTACTAATTAAATTTAGTACTTTTTACATGCCTCAATTGTCTCCATTAAATTGAATTTTATTATTTGTTTTATTTTGAGTAGCTGTATTAACCATATCTATTTTAATTTGATGATCAAGAAAGACTTTTTTTCAAGGAGAGAGTCTAACTCCAACTAGTTTAAAAGAAAATAAATGAAATTGATAAATAAAAGAATGCTTGTAGACATTTTTTCTTCTTTTGATGATAATAACCAGGTTTTTATGTCATTATATATTTTGATATGACTTTTTTCTTTAGCAACGATTGTTTTATTTAGATCATCATATTGAATTATATCTCCTCGATGAATTAGGGTTGTAAGAACATTTAAAGATACTGCTTCATCTCAGGTTTTTCGATCTTTTGGAATAAAAATAGGAGGATTTATTAATATTATTACTGGTCTATTTTTATTTTTAATTTTGATAAACATAAGAGGATTAGTTCCTTATGTTTTTAGACCAACTAGGCACTTAGCTGTATCTCTTTCTTTGGGTATACCTCTTTGGCTTTCTTTAATTATTTCTGCCATCTTTTTTAATCCTAGTTCTGTGGTTGCAGGGCTGCTTCCAATAGGAGCTCCTGCCTCGTTAAATCCTTTTTTAGTAATCATTGAAACAGTAAGAATTATAGTACGTCCTATTACTTTATCTGTGCGATTAACAGCAAATATAAGAGCAGGACACATTGTTTTAACATTAATTGGAAATTATTTAACAGCAAGAATTTTTCTATCTTCTATTTTTTCTATATTATTTTTATTATCTATTCAGGTTTTATATACAGTTTTTGAATTTGGTATTAGTTTAATTCAAGCCTATATTTTTTGCTTATTAATTACTCTTTATTCAGATGAGCATCCTCATTAGTAGTTAGTATATTGTACTAAATTATTGAATTAGGTTGTAAAAGAACTTGTGTTCATTTTTGGGGTATGAACCCAACAGCTTACAATTTAGCTTATTTTACAGTATAGTTATTTTATATATTTGTTGGGGAGATTTAACTCCGTTAATAAATCTACAGTCTATCACTTCTACTCAGCCACCAAACAAACACACCAGGAATTTTTTGTTCCTTTCTCGATTTTGCAGGCCGATGTTTTGTATAAACTATGGCGGGCAAGGTTTAAAGATATATCTTTATACTAAGCTTTGAAGGCTTATAGTTTAAATTAACTTAAAACCTTTACCAGGAGGAACTGAACCTCTCCTAAGAAATCAAAATTCTTTGTGCCCTTACACCGCTTTGTAAAATTATTTATCTTTTTTAAATTTTTTTAATCCTATTGCTTGGAAGGCAAGTGTACTTATCATACTCAAAAGATTATTTCTAATAAATAGCTTTATTCTTTTAGAATGAAAATCTAACGTGCAATTTACACCATAGAAACTTTTTAATTGTTTTTTGTAGAACTTTAAAAGATTACTTAATAAATTTACTAATTTTAGTAATCACTTTAATTATTAAAAAATAAATAAGCTTGGCTCTGACTTGTAAATATAGCAGGGACTAAAAGATACACATGGTTTTTTTTGAGGGAGGCGAGGTAAAGGAGACTACAGTAAAAATAAAAGATTTGAATTGATATTTTCTTTTAAAGTATTATAGTCAAAAAAATGCTTTGAAAAGTCCCGCTAACACCAGTGCTGAAGGTTAATAAAAAAGTGAAAACTTGAATTAATTTAGTATACCTAAAATCTGGTTAACTTAGTGCCAGCATCCGCGGTTAGACTAAGAGATTAAGTTATATTTAATGGTAAAAAGACAGTTAGGTTTAAAATAATCGAGTTTATTGATCATTTATAAAAAAGTAAAATTTGTATATAAATAGTTAATTTAGTTATAACTTTTTGCTGAAGCTGTGATAGTCTTGAGGGAAACTGGGATTAGATACCCCATTATTCTTGACTGTAAATCTAATTAAATTTACCAGAGTACTATGAATCTAAATAACAATTTAAAACTCAAAGGGCTTGGCGGTGTTTTAGACCTATCAGGGGAACCTATCTCATAATCGACAATCCACGCTAAACCTAACCCTATTTTGTAATCAGTTTGTATACCGTCGTCGTCAGGTAACTTTTAAAAATTAAGAAGTTAGCACCAAAAATTTTTAAATTTAAACGTCAGATCAAGGTGCAGCTAATAAGAGGGAGAGGATGGGTTACAATTATTGTACTTATAATTACGAAAAATTTTGTGAAAACATAATTTGAAGGAGGACTTGAAAGTAAAACAAAATATATAAACATTTTGAATACGGCTCTGAAACGTGCACACATCGCCCGTCGCTCTCGTTGAAAAATGAGATAAGTCGTAACATAGCAGAGGTAATGGAAATTGTCTCTAGATGAAAAACATAGTATAGCATAATACGTTTCACTTACACTGAAAATATACTTAAGTAATAAGTTGTTTTTAAACTAAACACCAAGGTATAAAAACATTTTTTTAAAACTTTTTAAAACATTATTAAATTTAGTAAAGGAGATTAAAACTTATTTTATAATACTTAGAAAAAGTACTGTAAAGGAATAAAATAAATTATATAAAAGAAAAAATAAAAGCTTGTACCTTTTGTATCATGGTTTAACTAGATATTTATTTTATATTTAAATTTCTCGAAATCTAATGAGCTATCTTTATTCAGTATTTTAGAATATAAAGGATTAATTGTGGCAAAAATTTTCCCAGAAATAAAGATAGAAATGAAATTTTATCCGTATTAGATGATAGCTAGTTCTCCTAAAAGGCATATAAGTGCTTTAGATTAATTTTTATTTCTGCAATAAAACAGCAAAACAAATTTTAATTTAGCTAAATTTTTGAGGATAAGCTCGAAAATTAGTATTATATCTGCATATTATTTTAGTTAAAATTTAAGCTTGAAAATAGCTATAATTTTGATTTTGTTATAATTTCATTAAATATATAAAAAAATAATTTATTTGCTTTTAAATAAAAGGAGAAAACTTAAAAACTAAAATAAGTTAAACTTATGTTAAAATGAGTATTAATTAAATTATAAAACTCTGATGTTTTATATCTCAGAGTATTATTTTCCATACCAATTTTAAATCACAAAAAGGAACTCGGCAAATAATCATTCTGCCTGTTTAGCAAAAACATGGCTCCTTGCCAAAAATAGATAAGGAGTCGGACCTGCCCAGTGAATATTTTTTAACGGCCGCGGTACTCTGACCGTGCAAAGGTAGCATAATCATTTGCCTTATAATTGAAGGCTAGTATGAATGGTTTGACAAGAATGTAGCTGTCTCTTTGTGATTTACTAGAATTTTATTTTCAGGTGAAGAAGCCTGCATAAAATTAAAAGACAAGAAGACCCTATCGAGCTTGAAAAAAATTAGTAGGTAATAAATTAATAATTTTAAAAAATTTACTATTAAATATTTTAGTTGGGGCGACTGAGGAACAAAAAAAGCTTCCTTTAAAACTTTTTTATACTAAATAAGTATTGATCCAAAATATTTTGATTAAAAAAATTAGTTACCGTAGGGATAACAGCATTATCTTTTTTAAGAGTTCTTATCGAAAAAGAGGTTTGTGACCTCGATGTTGGACCAGAATATCCTAAAGATGCAGCAGTCTTTAAGGGTTGGTCTGTTCGACCATTAAAATTCTACGTGATCTGAGTTCAGACCGGCGTGAGCCAGGTCAGTTTCTATCTTTAATTTTTGTAATAAACTTAGTACGAAAGGACCAGCTTATTGTAACATTATTATTTAAAAATGATACTATATAATATATTATTTAAATCAAATTAGCAAAAATTTTAATGCCATTGACTTAGGATCAATAGATATAGGTGAAATTCCTTTATTTGATATTCTATTATATAAAGGTGGCAGATAAAGTGCATTAGGTTTAAGCCCTAAATATAAAGATGAAATTTCTTTTCTTTATAATGTATATTTCTATTATTTCCTCGGTATTTTCTTATATTTGTATTTTACTAGCGGTCGCCTTTTTTACTCTTTTAGAACGAAAAGGGCTTAGGTATATGCAACTTCGAAAGGGACCTAATAAAGTTGGCTTAATAGGCTTACCTCAGCCTATTGCTGATGCTGCCAAATTATTAACAAAAGAAATTGCCAAACCAACAATAGCAAATTACTCACCTTATTTTGTTGCGCCAGTTTTTAGGTTTATTTTAGCTTTACTCCTATGACAATTATATCCTAGTTTATATTCCTGTTCATATTTTAAGTGGGGTATTTTGTTTTTTCTGTGTGTATCTGGTATAAATGTTTATGGTACTTTACTGGCAGGATGGGCTTCTAATTCTAAATATGCTCTTCTGGGAAGCCTGCGAGCAATTGCACAAACAATTTCTTACGAAGTTAGTATAGCATTAGTTCTTTTGTTCCCCTTATTCTTAGTTGGAAGCTTTAGATTTATTGAAATTAAAGAATCTCAAGAATTTATTTGGCTTACTTTTTTGATAATCCCCGTATCTTTTATATGATTTGTTACCTGTGTTGCAGAAACTAATCGAGCTCCCTTTGATTTCGCAGAAGGAGAATCGGAGTTAGTCTCCGGTTTTAATGTTGAATATGGAGCAGCTGGTTTTGCTTTAATTTTCTTAGCTGAATATGCTAATATTTTAGTTATAAGTTTATTCTCTGCATTATTATTTTTTGGTGGAAGATCTTTAATATTAACTGAAAGAGATCTAGGATTTATATTAAAGGTATTATTTTTTGCTTTCGCATTTATCTGAGTTCGAGGGAGTTATCCCCGTTTTCGTTATGATTTATTAATAAACCTTACTTGAAAAGGATTTTTACCTGCCTCGTTATCTTTTTTATTAATAATCACAATTTTAGCATCATACATTTATTATTAATATAAAACGAAATTGTAGTTTAATTTAAAATATTAGCATTGGAAGCTAAAGCTTGGGTTTATAATCCCACATTTCGAAATGAGTACTTTAATCATTTTCAGTATAACTTTATCCAGGCTTCTAATACTTCCTTTAATAGTACAACCACTAAGCCTAGGTTTGATTATTATATTATCAACTTTATTGATGTGTTTTATTAGTGCTATCACCTTATCTTCGTGGTATGGTTATATTTTGTTTCTAATCTACGTTGGAGGTTTATTAGTAATATTTGCTTATGTTGCAGCTTTATCTCCTAACGTTCTTTTTGGTAAAGGAACTCCTATATTATTTTTTTCTATTCTAATTCTCCCTCTGACGCTAATTTTTTATTCTTACCCGCTAATTGATCTCTCATCAACTAGTTACCTTCATATTTTTTCTGAATTAAAATTTTTGAAGATATATGGAATTGAAATAGTATCACCTCAAATAATTTCTATTTTAATCGGTTTAGCAATTATTTTATTAATTAACTTAATTGTAGTTGTAAAAATTTGTTACTATCAACACGCTTCTTTGCGGCCTTTTAATAATTAGTTTATGCGAAGCCCTATTCGAAAAACTCATCCAATTCTTAAAGTTATAAACGGTGCATTAGTTGATCTTCCCGCTCCTTCAAATTTGTCTATTTGATGAAATTTTGGTTCCTTATTAGGTCTCTGTTTAGGAGTACAAATTGTAACTGGATTATTTCTAGCAATACATTATACAGCCCATGTAGATTTGGCTTTTAGTTCCGTAATTCATATTAGCCGAGATGTCACATACGGATGACTTTTACGAGCTTTACATGCTAACGGAGGGTCTTGATTTTTTATTTGTATTTATCTGCATATTGGCCGAGGTATATATTATGCATCCTATGTAAATGTTCACGCATGAAATATTGGTGTAATTTTATTATTTATGACAATAGGAACAGCATTTTTAGGTTATGTTTTACCTTGAGGTCAAATATCTTTCTGGGGAGCAACAGTTATTACAAATTTACTTTCCGCAGTTCCCTATGTTGGAAAAATAATAGTAGAATGAGTCTGAGGTGGTTTTGCTGTAGATAATGCTACTTTAACTCGATTTTTTGCTCTTCATTTTTTATTACCTTTTGGGGTTGTAGCATTAGCGGTTCTTCATTTACTATTTTTACATGAAACCGGGTCAAATAACCCTTTAGGTTTAAATAGAGACGGAGAAAAAATCCCATTTCATTCCTATTACACTTTCAAAGATTTAGTTGGATTTTTATTAGTGCTTTTTCTACTTAGAATACTAGCCTTATTTGCTCCGCAATTATTAACTGATCCTGAAAATTTTATTCCTGCAAATCCTTTAGTTACTCCTGTACATATTCAACCGGAATGGTATTTTTTATTTGCTTATGCCATTTTGCGTTCTATTCCAAATAAATTAGGAGGAGTCATTGGCTTAGTAGGTTCTATTGCTATCTTATTTATCTTACCATTTACTCATTTGGCAAAATTTCGATCTATAGCATTTTATCCTTTAAATCAAATTTTGTTCTGATGATATGTTGGAATTTTTTTTATTTTAACTTGAATTGGAGCCTGTCCTGTAGAGGCTCCATACGAACAAATTGGTCAGCTTTTTACTATATTCTATTTTATATATTTCATTATTAATCCTTTAGCCCAAGTTATATGAGATAATATTTTAGATTATTAAACCAAAATAAGTTATTACCTGGGGAAAATTTGTCTTGAAAACAAATTTGAAGTGTTCAATTCACTTAATAACTTAGCAATAAGAGAAAATAATACTCACTTTCGGCTTACAAGACCAATGCTCTAAATTTAAGCTATTATTGCAATTTAATTATAATTATGAAATGAGAACATTTTATTTAAGTTTACTTAGAATATTTGGAGTTTTTATAGGACTATTAGCTTTGTCACTTCAATACAAACATCTATTAAGCATTTTGTTAAGGTTAGAAGCCATTACAATAAACTTATTTATTATATTATTTGCTTTTTCAACTAATGTTACTCTTAGAGGAGAAACTTCTTTAATCTTGATTACATTAGGAGCTTGTGAGGCTAGCTTAGGCTTAGCAATCCTAGTCGCAGTAATTCGAACTGAAGGAAATGACTACGTTTCAAGTTTTTCCTTACATAAATGCTAGGTTTATTATTTTTCAGATCTGCTTTATTATTTATTCCTTCTGGTAAATGATCTTGATACATAAAAATATGATCTTTAGCTATTGGGAGCTTGATTTCTATTATTCACCTTTTTAATCCTTTTTTTAGTTATGAAGCTTCTAATTCATTTTTAGCATATGATTCTATATCTACAATCTTAGTATCACTTACTTTATGAATCTCACTTATAATAATAATAGCAAGTCAAAATAGAGTAAAAATTCTCAGGAATAATTATGTAATATTTTCTATGTTTCTTCTGTTACTAAACCTTATTTTAGTAACAACGTTCCTATGTTCTAGAAGCTTACTTTTTTATTTTTTATTTGAAGCCTCTCTTATTCCAACCTTATTATTAATTTTAGGATGAGGCTATCAACCTGAACGGTTACAAGCCGGGATATATATAATAATTTATACCGTTGCTGCCTCATTACCCCTTCTTTTTACTATTTTATGAGCTATCCAAGAACTGTCTTCAAGTAATATACTTATAGTTAGAAGACTTCGACTCCACATATATGATACAAATCACTTATGAGCCTGAAATTTTTTAACTTTATTATGCTTTACAGCATTTTTAGTTAAATTACCAATATTCACAGTACACTTATGACTCCCTAAAGCTCATGTTGAAGCCCCAGTCGCAGGATCTATAGTCTTAGCAGCCATTCTTCTAAAACTAGGAGGCTATGGTATTTTACGAATTTATCAATATTTTAATTTTATTTCTTCTCAAACCTGTATCATCATTTTTTCTTTAGCTATTTGAGGAGGAGTAATAACTAGAATTATTTGCTTTCGACAAGTAGATCTAAAATCCTTAATTGCTTATTCTTCCATTGGACATATATCTCTAATACTAGCAGGTGCCTTTTCTAACACATCTTGAGGCTGAAGAGGAGCTCTTGTTTTAATGTTGTCTCATGGATTCTGTTCTTCCGCCTTATTTGCTTTAGCAAACTACACCTATGAAAAAACTCATACACGAAGTTTATTTTTGAGAAAAGGAATACTTATACTTCTTCCAATCTTAGCAATATGATGATTCTTGTTTTGTATTATAAATATAGCAGCGCCTCCTAGTATTAACTTATTAGGAGAAATTATAATTTTTCCTTCTACTATTTTTAGTTCAAAATATTATTTAATTTCATTAGGTCTTATAAGATTTTTAGCCGCTTTATATAGAATGTATCTTTATACCAGAATTCAGCACGGAGGAAGCCCTAAATTTATCAAACCCTTTAATGATTTTAAATCTTCTGGGTTTATATTATTTTTTTTACATTGAATTCCAGCTAATTTTCTTATCTTGAAAAGAGACCTTATTTCACTGTGGGTTTAATTAACAAAGTCAAGTTAGTTTATTATGTAAAACATCAGCCTGTGGATTTGAAAACGAAATTTGTTTCACTTGACCTATGTATATTAATTTAAAATCTTCTTCTATTAGTTCAATATTTTTACTAACGTATAGAATTGTTCTTTTTCCAGTAACAATGATATTTGTTATAATAAACTATAATATTGTTTTAGAATGATCTATTTTTCAAATAAGTTCTTGCACTATAACTTTTATGTTTATTTTAGACCCTATCAGGCTAAGATTCAGAAATATTGTTTGTTTAATTTCAGGTTGTGTTATACTCTTTTCTTCTAGCTACATATCTCACGACCCCTTCTTAAAGCGATTTGTTTGGTTAGTTATACTCTTTGTCCTTTCAATGAATCTTTTAGTATTTATCCCCAGTTTACCCGCTCTTCTTTTAGGATGAGACGGTTTAGGTATTGTTTCTTTTGCTCTTGTAATTTACTATCAAAATATAAAATCTCTAGGAGCTGGAATAGTTACGGTTCTAGCTAATCGGATTGGGGATGTTATAATTCTTATTTCAATTGGTCTTTTAGTTCTTCAAGGTCATTGATCTATTATCTGTATATGAGACTATTACTTAACAGCATGGACAGTCCTTGCTATTACTTTAGCAGCAATAACTAAAAGAGCCCAGATTCCCTTTTCTAGTTGACTTCCGGCAGCTATAGCTGCCCCTACCCCAGTTTCAGCCTTAGTGCACTCTTCTACGTTAGTTACCGCTGGGGTATTCCTTATTATCCGTTTTTTCCCTTTTCTTAATACAATTCCTACTTTTAAACCCAGTCTTTTATTTATTTCTGTTTTAACTCTACTTATAGCCGGAATTGGAGCAAACTATGAAAATGATTTAAAAAAAATTATTGCCCTTTCCACCTTAAGTCAGCTTGGAGTAATAATAATAAGACTGGGCCTAGGTATGCCCTACTTAGCCTTATTTCATCTTTATACTCATGCCCTTTTTAAAGCTTTACTGTTTTTATGTGCAGGAATATTTATTCATAATAGATCTAATATCCAAGATATTCGTCATATAGGTTTATTATTTTCTCAAGCTCCTCTTACTACAACCTGTATAAATATTGCTAACTTATCTTTATGTGGAGCTCCTTTCCTGAGAGGCTTTTATTCAAAAGATTTAATTTTAGAATTATCTTTGAGCGATCCCACTAACTTTATAATAGTACTTTTAATTTTTTTAGCAACAGGTATAACTGCAGCTTATTCTTTTCGCCTATCTTTTTGCTCTCTATGAGGTTATATTAAAGGGCCAACCCACCATGAAAAGCAAGAACTAGATCCTTATGTAAACTGAGCTACTACGATTCTAAGTTTAGCTGCTCTTGTAGCCGGGTTTTCACTTCAAAATACCTTTCTTGATTTCGATCCATTACCTTTTGTCCTACCGTTTCATTTAAAAATATTAACATTACTTGTCATTTTTTCAGGGGTTTTTATAGCTTTTATTATATGAGACACTAATTATAACAAAAAAAGCATCAGAAAAATTAAGTTTTTTTTCTCAACAATATGATTTTTAGCTCCTATTTCAACACAACCCCTTACTAAATTCTCTATGTTACTGGGAACTAATATTATTAAATCAGTTGACATAGGTTGACTTGAAATTTTAGGAGGTCAAGGAAGGGGCCTAATAACATCCACCATATCTGTAAAAAATCAAAATATTCAAATTAAATCTTTTAATTTTTTTATTGCGCTAATTCTATTTTTGACAACTGTATTTTACAGAATATTATTTTTTAGGTAGCATTGATAGCTTAAATAAGAGCATAGCACTGAAGATGCTAAGGTAGCAATATTTGCTTCAAAGCA